TGTACTGGAATAATATATAGGATGACTCTCCGGTATGAGTCGAAATATAAAGAGTCAGTAGATTTTCAATGCTTTGCTTATGTACAATTACAAAGTAACAAACATTAGAATTGGATTAATATGGGGAGATCATTTTTCAGTCATTCATTGAATGATAAATCACTACAAGCGACGGAGATACACGATTTAAATCACGGAAAATCCAATATTTAAAAATTGTATCTAGAATGACTGGAAAGGTAGAAACAAGACCAGATATAATTTGATCATTATGAACAAATCCAAAATCTTTGTAAACAGATCCAATCATTAGTTCCCAACCATGGGGCGAATGGAATCCGATACATAAATCAGTTAATAAAAGAATAGAAAAAGCTTTGATTGTGTCGCTTAAGTTATATAGGAATTCCTGGGCCCAAGAATTAAGAATAACAAGTTCGTCATTCCCCCAAATACAATAACTGCTTACAATAACGAAACAGATTATATTTGTCGAGAAGTGCAAAATCGTATGGATACGATCTTCGTTGTGTATCTTGATTAATTGGATCGTTTCTTTGTGGATTCCTATACTAAGTTTTTGTAGATGTGTCTCGGAGTATTCTTTGATCATTTCGTCCAAGAAGAGGAGTTCTTCTAATTCTATGAATTTTTCTAGAATACTCTTTTCTTGAATATCATTCAAAAAGGTTTCGGACTGCCGGGTATTCCACCAATTAGTAACCCAAGATTCCAGACTTTTATTAAATGAGAGAGAAATCCACCAGGGCAAACATACTATAGATACAAGATATAAAAGAGAAGTGAATGCTTTCTTTTTTGCCATTTTTCATCTGTGAATTGTTAATGAACCCACCTCATTCGTCGACTCTATGTGATCTAATATTTCTCTCACGCATGAGGTTTATTCCAAGGTATCAAACCTATAAATCTATTCACTGTTTTTTAGTTGTGATTTCGTGGTTAGTCTTTGAATATAGAAAGAATACAGAAATAGACTAAGCCTAAACTTCGAATTCTAATGAAGAATTAATAAAAAAATAGGGTTTCCGGATATCTCAATTGGTCAAATTCGAAGCAAGTGTCTCCTTTAAATGAATGCTCTAAAGAACCACTTTAAGTAATGAATATTATTCAGATTTTGAGACGAAATAACTCTTTTTCTATCATTCTATCAAAATATCCACTATTTGGAAAAAAGTTCACTGACTAGGAGTAGTCAGGAATATAATATTGAGGGAAATTTCTGAAGATGATCAAAAATGAGTGACAAAACAAGACAGAAATTTGCTAGTTATCGTTATAAGAGAGCCGATTGTTGAGCACAAAAGAAAGTCTAAAAAAAAGGCTGATTGACAAAAAATAAATAATTTACAAGATAGGGTTTATCTGGATCTAAAGTAGCAATTCCAACAAACAAATAGTGGACTTAAAAAAAAATTCTTTATTTTGAACTAGTTTGATATATGAAATGAATCTAGTATTTTGATTTGTTACTTGTTTTGTTATTGAATTGAGTTGCGTGGATTTCCATACGTATAAAAGATCACAAAAAAAGTTTCGTTTTATGGTTCTTCTGTCTATGTCTCTTTGGATCGAATGAGCGTTTTGAAGAAAGTTCAGTTAAATTTGGAAGTTATGTTATATAAAAAAGAGGATTCTTGAGTTTTTCCCTCCTGCTGAGAAAGCATTCATTCTTCAGCTCATTTCTCAAAATACTTCAATGGGGACACGCAAAAAATATGCCAATTCAGCAGCTTTTTGTTCAATTTCTCGTGAAGTCAAATTTTCATCAGTACGAGTTAAAGGGATGGCCCCCTGGCCTCTGATGTCCATATAAAGAACACGACGAGCATAAATACCCTCTTTAACTTCTATTCTGACGGATTGAATATCTTTTATAAGGAATCGGAGGAAGATGCGACGATTTTTTCCAGGAAATCCCCAACGAAAAATACACACTATTCCTTCTTTTCTATCGAATCGATCATAACCACTCCCTACATTCCACGAAATTGTGCACCACAAATAAGAGCTAATAAAGAGACCGGCGATCCCATAGAAAGACATCACGATCCCTTGTGGAAAAAAAAGAATTTGCTGAGACGGAAATAAAGATATCAAATTTCTACCAAGATAACTGGAAGTTCCAACCACTAAGAATCCTAATGAACCTAAAAAAAGGATAACGGCCCACCAGAAATTGCTTGTTTTTCGAGATCCCATTATAGGTTCTATCCATATATGTTCTGATCGACAACTCATACTTGATCCGATTGTATTTTATTGGAATTTAGAAAAGACCGCAAATGAATTTGATTTGACTCTTTTTGTTTCCGAAGTAACTCTCATCAACTAGCACTAGTTTGATATGAACCTTTAGGAGTAATTCATCAAATTGGTTAGATCTAAAATAATAACATACCTTTCATATGATCCTACTATAGATATCGACATACATATAGATATGCGGACTTTACATTTCCTACATCCGGCGATCCTGATGTATTTGAAAATAGCTCGAAGTCATTTACCCATATATCATTTTCTGCAGGCCTAAGAGTTTTTCCTTTATGTTCGGTGGAAGCCACATGGTATATAATATTCCACTAAATAGATATCTGTGTTACTTAAGTTTTGAAAAAAAAAGTGGCTGAGATTGGTTCCCGTCGGATCTACACAATCTTGTTTTTTTGAACATGAAGAGATAAAGAAGCCATTGCAATTGCCGGAAATACTAGGCCTACTAAAGGCACAAAAATAGAGGGAAGGTTGAGAATTATCATAGAATGGGTACCTCGATTTACTATTTTATTTTTACCTGTTTTTATTATAATTTCTAAATTTAGAAATTAGAAAGATATCTTATAATAATTATAATTAAGAATTGTAATTCTTATTAATTAGTAGATCTCATAGAGAATTACTATCTATAGATAATTAAAATCTAATGAAAAATTAAAATTAACTAAGGTATTTAATATAAGGTATTGAATAAAAAATTCATTATTAATTAAATTCTAATTTAGTATATATCTATAAGTGAGTATATATAATAAGTGCAAGGAATGTAGAACTAAATAAGAGGAAATTCGTTTTATTTGCCCAATTTCATGAAAAGAAGAATTCACTCTTTTTTTTGTTCATAGAGACTTGTTTGCTACAACTAAAAGAATTGAACTTAATGCTCTACTTGATTTTGATTCAATTTTGATTCAAAGGAAAGAAAGCGTGGAGCTGAAATAACTCACTTAGAACACTTTTTAAAGGATTACGTGGTACGATTAGATCGAATAAGCCCTTCTGGAATAAATATTCAGCCGCTTGTGAACCTTCAGGTACTGTTTTATTTAATGTTTGTTCAATTACTCTTTTACCTGCAAATGCAATGTAAGCGTTGGGTTCAGCAATAATGATATCCCCCAACATACCAAAACTCGCTGTCACCCCACCAGTAGTAGGAGATGTAAGGATTGATACATAGAATAACTTTTTATTGGATTGATAATCATATAAAGCAGAAGATATTTTAGCCATTTGCATCAAACTCAAACTTCCTTCTTGCATGCGTGCCCCCCCGGAAGCACACACTATAATAAGAGGTAGAAATTTCTTAGTAGCGTACTCAATCAAACGGGTGATTTTCTCCCCGACTACGGATCCCATACTACCCCCCATAAACTGAAAATCCATAACCCCAAGTGCTACGGGAATACCGTTTATTTGGCCTATGCCTGTTTGAACAGCCTCAGTTAATCCTGTCTTTCTTTGATAAGAATCGATACGATCCCTATAAGGCTCCTCCTCCGAATGAAATTCAATGGGATCCAGAGAGACCATGTCTTCATCCATAGGATTCCAAGTACCTGGATCGATCGAAAGTTCGATTCTATCCGAACTACTCATTTTCAAATGATATCCACATTGTTCACAAATATTCATTTTTGATTTAAAAAATTTCTTATAATTTAATCCATAACAATTTTCGCATTGAAGCCACAAATGCCTGTATTTTTGAGTTACATCGAGATCATTAGAACTTTCTCTTATAGTTAAATCACTAACACTCGTGCTGGTTCTTATACTGGAACCCTCGCTTTTACTACTATTTCTACTTTCACCACAAATAGAACTATAAATGTAACTGTCACTGTAATTGTCACTCCCACTTACAATGGGAGTAGCAATACAGATTTGAGCCTGAAGATAACTGTCAATGCAACTATTAATGTGATTATTCCAACTATATTGAGTATCATACATATAACGATCGTAGTAGGGATCGTCACTTTTAGATCCATTATTCAGATAACTAGAATTCCAATAACTATACAAAGCACTTTCTAGTTCACTCAGAAAAGAATGATCAGTGTTAATCTCAACAATCGGATTTTCAATATCCAAATATATGGAATAGCTGTCCCCATTACTATCCCTAACTAAAAAAGTGTCATTAGAGATAAAATTCCGAATGTCCTTGATGCCGAATAAATGATCAACATTACTGTAACTAGAATTGGCACGATCATTCCAACTATAAATGTTTTTATCCGGATCATTTATATTTGCGTCTTCACTTTCACTGGTATTTTCAATAGGCCCAAGACTGTCCATTGATTTACTTAGCCCACACCTGTGTTCTAACCCCTTTTTAACTAACATCGAATTGAACCAGCACCTTTCCATAGAGTTTTCTTGCCCCCTATTTGCATGAAAATACAATAGATGAATAGTCATTCGATGAAAAATTATTTGAATATCTTAATTTCCTATCAGAATAAACATATAAATCCAATCACTAGGATTATTAACTAATATAGAGTGTGAGTATTGAAAAAAAAAGAATTTTTTTGGGGGGAGGGGGTCGGGAGTAGCACTTCACTATAGATGAATACGATGAAAAGATTAATACGATGAAACCCCCGTTCAATTATAAAGAGCGCTTTCTCTTATGTCCTCGCATCAAAAAAAAATAAGTGTTCGTTACTATGAAATGAAGA